GCGTGGTATTGCGGGGCGGTGGCAGATCTAGAGGGGTAGCTGTCTAAGGGAAATTAATTCATTAAAGTAGCATGCTTGTATCAATATGGGTCGGTGGCCATGAAATGTGGTCTGGGCTTTTGGGTTATCCTGTGATAACATATAGTCTGGGCTTGAATATGCTGTGTCAGAGGTCTTGTTTTTGGGGTTTGGCAGGACATTAGTAGTTGGCATGGCAGTCCATTTTCATGGGGGGGTAGGGGGGGGTTTGTGATAACATAGCTGTGGCGGTGGTATGCGTACGTGTATGCGTACGTGTATGCGTACGTGTATGCGTACGTGTATGCGTACGTGTATGCGTACGTGTATGCGTACGTGTATGCGTACGTGTATGCGTACGTGTATGCGTACGTGTATGCGTACGTGTATGCGTACGTGTATGCGTACGTGTATGCGTACGTGTATGCGTACGTGTATGCGTACGTGTATGCGTACGTGTATGCGTACGTGTATGCGTACGTGTATGCGTACGTGTATGCGTACGTGTATGCGTACGTGTATGCGTACGTGTATGTCCTGTTACCATTAAACGAATGTCCTGCTACCATTAATTCTGTGGCACCGTGAAACCACTTGTGATGGGTTGACTTGGCGGGTATGCTCGTGAGTTTGCACCCTGGCGATTATGTCAGAGGACCTTACCCCGGACAATTAACTATGTGCTCCTGAGGGGGACCGAGGTCGGGTAGCGGCCGAGGGCCGAAGTATAGCTAAACGTACATTCTTAGACTTAAGTCCAGCTTCAATCAAATTGACTGCGACGGGGCCTTTGACGGCCACAGGTGAATCCAAGCATCTTTAAAAATTAAAAAATACCAGAGGCATGACACCACAGTTATGTGTCGGCATGGGCTGATTAGTCACTAACCCATCGAGATGTCTTATTTAAGGGGAAAGAGTAGGCGATTTTAGGTGAGATGGCCCTGAAGAAAGAATCAGATGCCGTTTACTACCCATTCTGACTATCCAGTACGAACTAGAAATCTCTGGGACGTATGGGCCCGGGGCAAGAAGAGGAGTCCTTTTCACAAGGGTTGCTGGTTTCACGTGAGTTGGTAGATTAAGAGATAAACCGTTGGAGGTGATATGCATGTTGTCTTGAAATGATTTGACTTGAATGGGGTATGGACGATCAAGGTATTGATGCGTTTGGAGATATGCGGGGGGGGAAACCAGTTATGTACGATCATGCATAACATGTATTGCATACATTCTTAATGTACGATCATACATTGTATGTACTGTATACATTATTGATGTACGATTATACATAATATGTATTGTATACATTGTTAATGTACAATTATACATAACATGTACTGTGTACATTACCATATGTGGTAAAGAGCGATATGCACGAATTACATAAGCTTTTTCAAGGAATAGTTTAAAATAGAATGTCAACTTTGGGTGTTGATGGTGGGGCTTTAGCCTTTTCCTTGAGTCTTTGGGGGAAATTTGTTCCCCTTTTCTGGTTTACAAGACCAGTGTAATTGATATACTACATAGACCTTCATTTTAGGAGGTAGTTTTCCATAATACTGATGAGGGGCATTAAGATGAGGATAAGTGAAAAGTAGAGGATGGATGCTAGTTGGCCGATGATGATGAAGGGGTGTTCAACCGGTTGTCCGCCAATTCATGTGAGGGTTAGGAGGTCTGCGACTAGCAGTCAAAAGAGGCATTGGCTGAGGGGTCGGAATGTTATACTGCGTTGTTTCGATGTATGTAAAAGTGGCATAAAGATTAAGATGAGGATAGATAGGACTAGGGCTAGCACTCCTCCAAGTTTGTTAGGGATAGACCGGAGAATGGCGTAGGCAAATAGGAAATATCATTCTGGCTTGATGTGTGGAGGGGTGTTAAGTGGGTTGGCTGGGATGTAGTTGTCTGGGTCTCCTAGGAGGTCTGGGGAAAATAGGGCTAGTGTTAGGAGTACCAGGATTATGGCTAGTGCGCCTAATATATCTTTGATTGTGTAATAGGGGTGGAAGGGGATTATATCTATGTCTGATGGGATTCCGGTGGGATTATTTGATCCGGTTTCGTGAAGGAATAGGAGGTGGACTATAACTAGGGCTGCGATGATGAAGGGGAGGAGGAAGTGAAAGGCGAAAAATCGTGTTAGAGTGGCTTTATCTACTGAGAAACCACCTCAGATTCATTCTACCAGGTTTGTTCCGATGTAAGGGATTGCTGAGAGTAGGTTGGTAATGACCGTTGCTCCTCAGAAGGACATTTGGCCTCATGGGAGAACATATCCCATGAAGGCTGTTGCTATGACAGCGAATAAGAGGAGGATTCCTACATTTCAGGTTTCTATGAAGATATAAGATCCGTAGTAGAGGCCTCGGCCTACGTGCAGGAATAAGCAGATAAAGAATATGGATGCTCCATTGGCGTGTAAGTAGCGCAGAACTCAGCCGTAGTTGACGTCCCGGCAAATGTGGGTTACGGATTGAAAGGCGGTTGCTGTGTCTGAGGTATAATGTATTGCCAGGAATAACCCTGTTAGGATTTGGATACCTAGGCAGATTCCTAATAGTGAGCCGAAGTTTCATCATGAGGAGATGCTTGATGGGGCTGGTAGGTCGATTAGGGAGTCATTAATGATTTTGAGTAGTGGGTGTGATTTTCGGATGTTGGTCATTTTGGTTCCTGTAGTTGAAGTACAACGGTGGTTTTTCATATCATTAATCATGGTTAAAGTCCATGTGGGAATAATGATAACATATATTGTGTTTATTCTGAGTACAATTTTTGTGGTGGGGTTTGTGGGATTTTCTTCTAAGCCTTCTCCTATTTATGGGGGAGTTGGTTTAATTGTTAGTGGGGGTGTTGGTTGTGGTATTGTCATGAATTTTGGTGGTTCTTTTTTGGGTTTAATAGTATTTTTAATTTATTTGGGTGGAATAATGGTGGTTTTTGGGTATACGACAGCCATGGCTACGGAATTATACCCGGAGGTGTGAGTTTCCAATAAGGTTGTGTTGGGGGCTTTTTTATTGGGTTTGGTTATGGAAGTGGCGTTAGTTTCGTATGTGCTGAAGGAGGAGATTATTGGGCTGGCATTTGAGTTCAATGATTTAGGTGATTGAGTTGTTTATGATGTTGAAGATTTTGGATTTATTGGTAAAGAAGCTGTTGGTGTTTCTGCTTTATATAGTTATGGCACATGGTTAGTGGTTATTACTGGTTGATCTTTGTTGGTAGGGGTTGTAGTAATTATGGAAATTACTCGTGGTAATTAGAGCGTGTATAGTATAATTAGGCTTAAGGCAAGTGTGATTAGGAAAGATAGGAAATACAATTTTACTTGGCCTTTTTGGCTTGAGATGAGTGTTGAGGATTTTATTTGGAAAAAGGAGATTGATTTTGGTAATGTATTTTCTAATCAGGTTAGGTCAAGTAATATTGATGCTATTTTTTGGCTTATTAGTAGGTTGGTGAGTGGTTGAATTCGGTGTATGATGGTTGGAAAATAGCCTAAGAGGTTTGAGAATTCAAAATGTTTAGAGGGTTTTTTATGTTTTAGGTTTTGCGTTGTTGCGTTGAGTTCCAGGGCTACGATGAAGCCTAGTAGGGTGACGAGTATAGCTGTAATTTTTAGGTACATTGGTATCGTTATTTGAGGAATTGTGGTGGGGGTAATATTGTTTGAGATGAGGAAGCCGGCGAAGATACTTCCTATTAGGAGACGTTTGATGGGGTTAATTAAGAGTGGATTATTTTCGTTAATGAGGATAAGGGTGGGGAAGCGTGGTTGTCCTAATAGGGCGAAGTAAATAATTCGAGTGCTGTATACGGCTGTGAGGGAGGTGGCGACGAGTGTGATTGTTAGGGCTCAGGCGTTGGTATAAGACGTGTTAATGGCTTCGATGATAAGGTCTTTTGAGTAAAATCCGGTAAGGAAGGGCATGCCTGTTAGGGCCAGGCTTCCGGTGATTAATGCTGAAGTTGTGAATGGAAGTGTCTTGTAGAGACCTCCCATCTTTCGGATGTCCTGTTCGTCATTTAGGCTATGGATAATGGATCCCGAGCATAGGAAGAGTATTGCTTTAAAAAATGCGTGGGTGCAGATGTGGAGAAATGCTAGGTGGGGTTGATTGATGCCTACTGTAACTATTATTAGGCCTAGTTGGCTGGAAGTGGAGAATGCTACAATTTTTTTGATGTCGTTTTGGGTAAGAGCACAGATAGCTGTAAATAGTGTAGTTACTGCACCCAAGCATAATATGGTAGTTTGGATATTTTTGTTATTTTCTGTTAATGGATAGAATCGGATTAGGAGAAAAATACCAGCTACTACTATGGTGCTAGAGTGAAGTAAGGCTGAGACGGGGGTTGGTCCCTCCATGGCAGAGGGGAGTCAAGGATGGAGTCCAAATTGAGCAGATTTTCCTGTCGCTGCTAACAGCAATCCGGTGAGTGGAAGATTTGTGTTGTTTGGGTTGAGAATAAAGATTTGTTGGAGCTCTCAAGCATTAAGGTTAAATAGAAATCATGCTATAGCTAGAAGGAAACCTACGTCTCCGATGCGATTATATAAAATTGCTTGGAGTGCTGCTGTGTTGGCATCGGCTCGTCCATATCATCAGCCAATGAGTAGAAATGATATGATACCTACTCCCTCTCAGCCGATGAATAGTTGAAAGAGATTGTTGGCTGTTACTAAAATTATTATTGTGATAAGAAATATTAAGAGATATTTGAAGAACCGGTTAATATTAGGGTCTGAGTGTATGTACCATATCGAGAATTCCATAATGGATCATGTGACGAATAGTGCTACGGGTATAAAAATTATGGAGAAGTAATCTAGTTTGAAGCTGAGGCTTAATTTTAGAGTTTGAATAGTTATTCAATGTCAGTTTGAGATCATTGTCTCTTGGCCTGATTGGATGAAGATTATGGTTGGGATTAGGCTTATTAGGAAGGCGTATGAGATTATAGTTTTTACGTAGTTAGGGTAGGATTTTTTGATGTAGAGGTTAAAATTTGAAGCTACAATTGGTGTTGTTAGAATCAGGAGAAATAGTATTGTGGAGGAGGCAAATAGGTTTATTACTTTTATTTGGAGTTGCACCAATTTTTTGGTTCCTAAGACCAACGGATAACTTCTATCCTTTAAAAGTGGGGAAAAAGCCGCGTTGTTATACGCGGAGGCATGAGTTAGCAGTTCTTGCAAGCTTTTTCGGTGAATAAGAGGTTTTGGTCTCTATTGCTAGATTCACAATCTAGTGTTTTGCTTAAACTATATCCACAGTAAAGGGTACCTAGGATGATTTTGGGGTTAATTGATAGAAGGAGTAGGGGTATAATGTGTATTGCTATGAGGGTGTTCTCTCGGGTATAGGATGGTGGGAGGTTATTGATATGGTGTGTTTGTTTACCTCGTTGCGTTATAATAAGTATATATAGGGAGTATAGGGCGGTAATAACGATGTTAATTCCCATGAGGATAATTGATAATGAGGATCATGAGAATGTTGATATCACTACAAATAATTCTCCAATTAAGTTAATTGAAGGTGGTAAGGCTAGATTGGTCAGGCTGGCAAGTAGTCATCAGGCGGCTATAAGGGGGAGTATTGTTTGAAGGCCCCGGGCCAAAATTATAGTACGGCTGTGGATTCGTTCGTAATTGGTGTTGGCGAGACAGAATAGTATGGATGAGGTGAGTCCGTGTGCAATTATTAGGGCTGTCGCTCCTATATAGCTTCATGGAGTTTGGATGAGGATAGCTACAATAACTAGTGCTATGTGGCTGACTGATGAATATGCGATTAGTGATTTTAGGTCCGTTTGGCGCAAACAAATTGAACTTGTTATAATTATACCTCAGAGAGATAGTAATAGAAAAGGATATGCTATGAAGTTGGTTGTTGGATTTAGTAAAGTTGTAATTCGTAGCATGCCGTAGCCTCCCAGTTTGAGTAATACGGCTGCAAGGACTATTGATCCAGCAATTGGAGCTTCTACGTGGGCTTTTGGTAATCATAAGTGTAAGCCGTATAGGGGTATCTTTACTATAAAGGCTATTATGCACGCCAATCATAGGAGGGAGTTGCTTCAGGAGTTTGCTAGTGGATTAGAACAGTGCTGGGTAATCAAGATGTTTAGTGATCCTGTAATGTTTTGTAAATAAATAAGTGCGACTAGAAGTGGGAGTGATCCTACTAGGGTATAAAATAGAAAGTACAGGCCTGCATTCAGTCGTTCTGTTTGGCCGCCTCATCGTGTAATGATAATTAGGGTCGGGACCAGGGTTGCTTCGAATAAGATGTAGAAGAAGATTAGTTCTGTGGCCGTGAATGTCATGATTAGGAAAATTTGTAGAAGGATTAGTATGGAAATGTACAGTTTTTTTCGTGTATAGGATTCTTTGATTAGGTGGAATTGGCTGGCAATTACTATGAGTGGGAGCAGTCATATGGTCAATATTAGTAATGGGGTTGATAAGGAGTCTGAGAAGTATGTTAAGGATAGGTTTAGGCTGTTATCGCTGAATTGATTTAATAGGGGTAGGCTGATTAGGGTAATTATTAGGCTGTAGGCCGTAGTATTAATTCAGATTATACTATTTTTTGATAATCAGACTAGGGGGATAAGTATGGCTGTAGGAAGAATAATTTTTAGCATTGTAGGAGGTTTAGATTTTGTACGTGGTCTACGCCGTACGTGTTTGATACTATGACTAGGAGAGACAGTCCGAGGGCGGCTTCACAGGCTGCGAATACCAAAAGAATAATGGGGGTCATGCTAGCTAGGGTTAAATGTGAATTAAGAATCGTTACTGATATGGTTACAAATAGGGATAGCATTATGCCTTCCAGGCAGAGGAGCGATGATATTAGGTGGGAGCGGTACATTAGTAGGCCTAGTAGGGATACAGTGAATGCTAAAGTCATATTTATGTAGATGAGGGCCATTTGATAATTATGAAAATAGTCATAATCTAATGAGTCGAAATCATTTGTTTTTGTTAAACTAATTATCAGCTACTCAGCTCATTCTAGTCCTTTGTGAGATCATTCGTACGCTAGGCTAATAGCTAGAAGAGAAATCAGGGTGAGTGATATAATAAGTATTACGTTTAGGCTGCTTGTTTGGGAGGCTCATGGGAGCGGGAGAAGTAGAGCAATTTCTAGGTCGAAAAGAAGAAATGTAATAGCTACGAGGAAAAATTTTATTGAGAAAGGAAGGCGAGCGGAGCCTATGGGGTCGAAGCCACATTCGTATGGGCTTGATTTTTCGGCATAAGAGTTTATCTGTGGCATTCAAAAGGCAAGTAAGACTAGCAGGGATGCTAGTAGTGTGTTGATAAGTAGTGTTGCTATTAGGTTAATTACTCTTTTTCGGGATCAGACCGAAGCTAATTGATTGGAAGTCAATTGTACTATTTATACTAAAAGGGTAGGAACCTCATCAATAGATAGACACGTACAGGAACAGTCAGACGACGTCTACGAAGTGTCAATACCAGGCGGCGGCTTCGAAGCCAAAATGGTGTTTAGAAGTGAAGTGAAATTTTAGTTGTCGTATGAAACATACGAATAGGAATGTGGAGCCAATAATTACGTGTAGGCCGTGGAATCCGGTAGCCATGAAGAATGTGGATCCGTATACACCATCGGCGATTGTAAAGGGGGTTTCGTAGTATTCCGAGGCCTGGAGTAAGGTGAAGTAGCCCCCGAGTAGGATTGTGATGAGTAGGGCTTGTAGTATATTTTTGCGGTCTCCTTCTATTAGGCTGTGATGGGCTCAGGTAATGGATACACCTGAAGCTAGGAGGACAGATGTATTTAGGAGGGGGACTTCTAGGGGGTTTAGTGGGTGGATACCTGTGGGCGGTCAGCAGCCCCCTAGTTCTGGGGTTGGAGCGAGGCTTGAGTGATAGAAAGCTCAGAAGAAACCGATGAAGAAAAATACTTCAGAGAGAATAAAAAGGATTATGCCGTATCGTAGGCCTTTTTGGACAATAGGTGTGTGGTGCCCTTGGAAGGTACCTTCTCGCACAATATCTCGTCATCATTGATATATAGTTAGTGAGTTGGCTAGTAGGCCTAGTGATAGTAGGAGGATTGAGTTGAAGTGAAATCACATTACTAGTCCGGATGTCAGTAGTAGGGCTGATAGGGCCCCTGTAAGGGGCCATGGGCTTGGGTTTACTATGTGGTATGCATGGGTTTGGTGGGTCATTAGGTGTTGTCATGTAAATACAGGCTAACTAGTAGAGTAAATACGTAGGCTTGAATAAGGGCTACTGCGAATTCGAGAATTGTTAGAAGGAGAAGAATAATAAATGTAATGAGAGATGTTATAATGCTAATGTTTAGGAGTGCTAGGGTGGCCCCTCCGATGAGATGGATGAGTAGGTGACCGGCGGTGATGTTTGCGGTTAGTCGCACTGCTAGTGCTATAGGTTGAATAAACAAGCTAATGGTTTCGATAATGATTAGTATGGGAATAAGGGGGATTGGGGTTCCTTGGGGTAGGAAGTGAGCGAGTGATGCTTTTGTTTTGTGTCGGAATCCTAGAGCTACTGTCCCTGCTCAAAGGGGAATTGCCATTCCTAGGTTTATGGATAGTTGGGTTGTTGGTGTAAAGGAGTGTGGTAGGAGACCTAGCAAATTTGTTGACCCAATAAATAAAATAAGGGACATGAGTATGAGAGACCATTTTTGTCCAGTGTGGTTGTGGATAGTTATTATTTGTTTGGATGTAAGATGAAGGATTCATTGTTGGATTGCGACTAGTCGGTTATTAATCAGTCGGTTGGTTGATGGAAATAGTATACTTGGGAACATAATAATTAGAGTAACAATAGGTAGGCCTATTATCGTGGGGGTAATGAAAGAGGAGAATAGATTTTCGTTCATTTAGCTGATCAAGGGGTTGAGTGTTCTATTGTTTTTGTAATAATAGGTTCTGGATTTTGGTAATAAATGTGTTTTGAAACTTTCAGTTGTATAATAATATATAGTGTAAGGAGTATTGATAGGATTGTAATAAATCATGTTGATGTGTCGAGTTGTGGCATATCATTAAGGGGAGGTTAATGCTCCCATTCTTTAACTTAAAAGGTTAACGCTTATGAAATTAGCTTCTCAATGAGATTAAAGTATGGTCGAGGATCATTTTTCGAAGGTTTTTAGTGGGACTATTTCAAGGACAATTGGTATAAAGCTGTGGTTGGAGCCGCAGATTTCGGAGCATTGGCCATAATATAGGCCTGGTCGTGTAGATAATAGGGTTGTTTGGTTTAGGCGTCCTGGAATTGCGTCTGTTTTTAGGCCTAGTGATGGAACAGCTCATGAGTGTAATACGTCTTCGGAAGAAATTAGTATTCGAATTGTTAGTTCCATTGGTAGCACTACTCGGTTATCTACTTCCAGAAGACGCAGTTCTCCTGGTTTTAAGTCCTGTGTTGGTACTATGTAAGAGTCGAAAGTTAGGTCTTCATAGTCCGTATATTCATAGCTTCAGTATCACTGGTGACCTATGGTTTTTACGGTTAAATAGGGGTTATTAATTTCGTCTATTATGTACAGAATTCGGAGGGATGGGAGTGCAATTATAATTAGGATTATTGCTGGTAAAATTGTTCAGATAGTTTCTACCTCCTGTGCGTCTATAGTGCTGGTGTGGGTTAGGCTAGTTGTAAGCATAACTGAGATGAGGTAGAGTACGAGAGAGCTGATGAGGAAAACGATTATTAATGCGTGATCATGGAAGTGTAGTAGCTCTTCTATGATAGGGGATGTTGCGTCTTGAAAACCTAATTGAAAGGGGTACGCCATGGAGGTATATAGGGGTTTCACCTATAACTTAATTTTGACAAAATTATATAAATTTTACTAATACCTCTCTAGTGGAGAAAGACATAATGGTTATGATGTTGGCTTGAAACCAATTGTAGGGGGTTCGAATCCTTCCTTTCTTACTTTGGGTTTACGTATGTGGGTTCCTCAAATGTGTGGTATGGCGGAGGGCATCCGTGAAGTCATTCTAGGTTTAGGGTTGATAATTCTACGGTTGAGACTTCCCGTTTTGATGCGAAGGCTTCCCAGATCATAAAAACTATTAAGATGACAGCTGTTAAGGAGATGAAAGAGCCTATGGAGGACACCGTATTTCATGTGGTGTATGCATCTGGATAGTCTGAATAACGTCGTGGTATTCCAGATAGGCCTAGGAAGTGTTGTGGGAAGAATGTTATATTTACGCCTACAAATATAATGAGGAAATGAATTTTTGCTCAGGTTGAGTTAAGGGTGTAGCCTGAGAATAGTGGGAATCAGTGAACGAACCCTCCTATAATAGCGAAGACGGCTCCTATGGATAGGACGTAGTGGAAATGTGCTACTACATAATATGTGTCGTGAAGGACGATATCGAGAGAAGAGTTAGCTAGAACAATTCCGGTGAGGCCTCCTACTGTAAAGAGGAAAATGAAGCCCAATGCTCATAATATTGCTGGGGATCATTTAATATTTCCTCCGTGTAGGGTGGCTAGCCAACTAAATACCTTGACCCCTGTGGGAATAGCGATAATTATGGTTGCTGAAGTGAAGTATGCTCGTGTATCAACGTCCAGGCCTACTGTAAACATATGGTGGGCTCATACGATAAAGCCCAGGAATCCAATTGATATTATGGCTCATACCATGCCCATATATCCGAAAGGTTCTTTTTTACCAGAGTAGTAAGTGACAATGTGTGAGATCATTCCGAATCCGGGCAAAATTAGGATATATACTTCGGGGTGTCCGAAAAATCAGAAAAGGTGTTGGTATAGGATAGGGTCCCCTCCTCCTGCAGGGTCGAAAAAAGTGGTATTAAGATTTCGGTCTGTTAATAGTATAGTGATTCCGGCAGCTAGTACAGGGAGGGAAAGAAGGAGTAGAACGGCCGTGATCAGTACTGATCAGACGAATAGGGGGGTTTGGTATTGGGATAGGGCCGGGGGTTTTATGTTAATAATTGTGGTAATAAAATTAATGGCCCCTAGAATTGATGAGACCCCTGCCAGGTGGAGTGAAAAGATTGCTAAGTCTACAGAGGCTCCGGCGTGTGCTAGGTTTCCGGCTAGAGGTGGGTAGACTGTTCATCCTGTTCCAGCTCCGGCTTCTACCGTTGAGGATGCGAGTAGTAGTAGGAATGATGGGGGTAGGAGTCAAAAGCTCATATTGTTTATTCGAGGGAATGCTATATCAGGGGCCCCAATTATTAGTGGGATGAGTCAATTTCCGAAACCGCCAATCATAATTGGCATCACCATAAAGAAGATTATTACGAAAGCGTGAGCTGTTACGATTACGTTGTAGATTTGGTCATCGCCTAGCAATGCCCCCGGTTGGCCTAGTTCTGCCCGGATTAGCAGACTTAGGGCAGTTCCTACTATACCTGCTCAGGCACCAAATAACAAATATAGGGTGCCAATATCTTTGTGGTTGGTTGAGAAGAGTCAGCGGTTTATGAACATAGGTAAAATGGCTGAGCAGGCATTAGACTGTAAATCTAAAGACAGGGGTGAAGGTCCCCTTTTTACCAAGCTCTGCAGTGTGTTGGAACATGTCGAATTGCAAATTCGGAGAAGCAGCATAACCCCTGCCAGGGCTTCTCCCGCCTTTTTTTTCTTCGACGGCGGGAGAAGTAGGTTGAAGCCAGTTGTGTATGGTATTTAGCTGTTAACTAAAACTTTGTGGGGTTGGAGCCCACCAACCTAGATAAGGGCTTAGCTTAATTAAAGTGGTTGATTTGCGTTCAATTGATGTGGGGTGTAGACCTGCAGTCCTTAGTATCAGGAGCTAAATGTAACTCATTTACTTAGGGCTTTGAAGGCCCTTGGTCTGGCGCTTAACCTAAGCTCCTATTCGAGAAGGGTTAGGATAGGTGATAGGGGTAGGATGAAGATTGATAGAGTGATTAGGGGTGATAGAAGGGGTGTTGGTTTGGTGTGGTTGAATTGTCATTTTATTTTTATGTTGTTTGTGGATGGGAATATTGTTAAGGATGTAGAATATGTTAAGCGTATGTAGAAGAATAGGTTTAGAAGTGCTGTGATGGCTATGATGGTGGGTATGATGATGCTGTCATTTTTTGTCAGTTCTTGAATGATTATTCATTTTGGTAAGAATCCTGATAATGGGGGTAAACCTCCTAGTGATAATATTGTTGCTAGAATGGTTGTGGTAAGTAATGGAGTTTTGTTTCATGTGTGGGATAAAGATAATGTTGTTGTTGAGGAGTTTAATATGAACATCATGAATGTTGTAGTTGTTAGTAGAATATAAATTACTAGGTTTAGTAGGGCTATGGTTGGGTTATATGCTATAATGGCTGTTATTCATCCTATGTGTGCAATGGATGAGTAGGCCATGATTTTTCGTAATTGAGTTTGGTTGAGTCCCCCTCAACCTCCAATGGCGATAGAAAGTATTGATATGGTGAGGAGCATGTTTAGGTTTGTTGTTGGGGCGATTTGGTATAGAATTGATATGGGGGCTAATTTTTGTCAGGTTAATAGGATTAGGCCTGATGAAAGTTTAATGCCCTGGGTGACTTCTGGTACTCAGAAGTGAAATGGGGATAATCCTAGTTTTATGGCTAAGGCCAGGGTTATAATGATTGATGCTGTTGGGTTTAGAGGTTTTGTGATAATTCATTGACCTGAGTATACTAAATTAATAACGATAGCTAATATGAGTAACATGGATGCAGTTGCTTGAGTTAAAAAATATTTTGTGGAGGCTTCTATGGATCGTGGGTTATACTTTTTTATTAGAATGGGGATGATGGCTAATATATTCATTTCGAAGCCAATTCAAATTATGAGTCAGTGGGAGCTTGTTAGCACGATTACTGTTCCTAGTACGATGGTTGATATGATTATTGTAAAGATTAGGGGGTTTATTAGTACGGGAAGGGTATAAACCAACATTTTCGGGGTATGGGCCCGATAGCTTATTTAGCTGACCTTACTTAGAATATGGTGTAATATGGTAGCACTAAGATTTTTGAATTCTTTGGAGTAGGTTCGAGTCCTATTATTCTAGAAATAAGGGGATTTTCACCTCTATTATTTACTCTATCAAAGTAACTCTTTTATCAGACATATTTCTTATGTTTGTGGTGGAATGCTTGCTATGGTAATTGGTATGGCTACGTGTCATATGCATAGGGCTAGGGTGAGGGGGAGGAAATTTTTTCATAGTAAGTGCATTAGTTGGTCGTATCGAAATCGTGGGTATGATGCTCGAACTCATAGGAAAAGTACGGTTAGTGAGAGGGTTTTAATAATTAGATTTGCTGAGTATAATTCTGGTGTTGTGGGGTTGTAGAGTGCGCCTATGAATAGGATTGCGGTTAGGGTATTTATTATAATAATGTTGGCGTATTCGGCTATGAAAAAGAGGGCAAATGGGCCTCCGGCATACTCTACGTTGAAACCTGAGACTAGCTCTGATTCCCCTTCGGTTAAGTCAAACGGGGCTCGATTTGTCTCTGCTAGTGTGGAGATGAATCATATCATGGCTAGTGGTCATGAGGGTAGAATTAGTCAGATGTATTCTTGGGTGGTAATTAGGGTTGATAGTGAGAAGGATCCGCTTAGGAGTAAGACTGATAGGAGAATGATTGCTAAGGTGACTTCGTAAGAGATTGTTTGTGCTACTGCTCGCAGGGCTCCAATTAGTGCGTATTTTGAGTTTGAGGCCCATCCTGATCATAGGATTGAGTAGACGGCCAGACTGGATATGGCTAGTATGAATAGTACGGCTAGATTTATGTTAATTAGGGGGTGTGGTATAGGGAGAGGGATTCATATTGTTAGGGCGAGGGTTAAGGCTAGGATAGGGGCGATGATGAATATAAATGGAGAGGATGTTGATGGGCGTAAGGGTTCTTTGATAAATAATTTCACAGCGTCGGCAGCTGGTTGGAGGAGTCCATATGGACCCACTACATTAGGTCCTTTGCGGAATTGTATGTAGCCTAAAACTTTTCGTTCAATGAGTGTAAGGAATGCGACGGCTAGAAGAATGGGAATAATCAGTGCTAGGAGATTAATAATGTACATATTGTTAGGAAGAGGAGTTGAACCTCTGATTATAAAGGCTTAAATTTTATGCAATTACCGGGCTCTGCCATCCTAACATTAGCCCTGTTCTCGGGCATTGGTGTACTTATCATTAGTTACTAGATTAAGATTATGTCATCTATTGATTTAAAGGCGCTTGTGTTAAGTTGGCCTTGTTTCTCTTGTCCTTTCGTACTGGGAGAAACTGTGTAATAGATAGAAACCGACCTGGATTACTCCGGTCTGAACTCAGATCACGTAGGACTTTAATCGTTGAACAAACGAACCATTAATAGCGGCTGCACCATTGGGATGTCCTGATCCAACATCGAGGTCGTAAACCCTATTGTCGATATGGACTCTCAAATAGGATTGCGCTGTTATCCCTAGGGTAACTTGTTCCGTTGATCAAAAGAGATTGGATCACTGAATGATAGAAAGTTTCGACTTGTTAGTCTAAACTATGTCACTCGGGAGTTGTTTTATATTCCGAGGTCACCCCAACCTAAATTGTCAGTCCAGTAAAAGTCAGTTTATTTTCCTTAGAAGTATGGTATTTATTTTGTGGGCTGATTAATTAAAGCTCCATAGGGTCTTCTCGTCTTATTTGTGGATTCCCGCCTCTTCACGGGAAGGTCAATTTCACTGATTGGAAGTAAGAGACAGTAAAACCCTCGTGTGGCCATTCATACAAGTCCTTATTTAAAGAACAAATGATTATGCTACCTTTGCACGGTCAGGATACCGCGGCCGTTTAACGGATGTCACTGGGCAGGCAGTGCCTCCAATAATTGTAATGCTGGAGGTGATGTTTTTGGTAAACAGGCGGGGTTTGTGTTTGCCGAGTTCCTTTTACTTCTTTTAATCTTTCCTTTGAATGCACTCCTGTGTTGGGTTAACAGTTGTATTAATAAATGTTTTAGTTGGGGGTGTGTGTTTATTTTGCTGTTAATTATCAGTGGGAGGTCCGTTCTGATATAAGCTTGTGCAAGGAGAAATTAGTTCTTGTTACTCATATTAACAGTATTTCTTCTACTTTATAGTAGAATAGTCCAGTATTAGGTTAGGAGTTCGCAGATATTATTTAGATTATGGGTAAGGGGTCGTTGAGCTTGAACGCTTTCTCAATTGGTGGCTGCTTTTAGGCCAACTATGGGGTTTTTGGGGGCTTACTCTCTAGTAAAGGTTGTATCCTGTTTCTAAAAGGCTGTACCCTTTTAGATTATATTTTAAGTCTGCATTTTAGTTATAGGTCTTTTAGGCAGGCTTAAAGTTGAACTAAAATTCTATTCTGGACAACCAGCTATCACCAGGCTCGATAGGCTTTTCACCTCTACCTAAAAGTCTTCTCACTATTTTGCTACATAGATGAGTTTGCTCTTTAGCTGCTTTTGGGTAGCTCGTCTGGTTTCGGGTTAGTTGGCTTAAGTTCTCTTTGTCAAGTTGTTCTAGTTAAATCATTATGCAAAAGGTACAAGGGGTAAGCTTTGCTGTTTTTTACTTTTAATGGGTCTTTCATCTTTCCCTTGCGGTACTTTCTCTATAGCGCCAGTTAGAATTTCTATCTCCTATACTTTAATAAGGTAAATGTTTTGGTTTATTTGGGGGTGGTATTTGTGTTTGTGTGGGGTGTGGGCTAGCATTTGTTCAAAGTGACTATTATTATATGGTATCTTCTGGGTGTAAGCCAGGTGCTTTTTATAAGCTACACTTTGGTTTTTCCAAGCGCACTTTCCAGTACGCTTACCTTGTTACGACTTATCTCCTCTTGTGTGTGTGTACGTTCGTTAATAGGGTTGGCTGGTTGTACTTGGGTACTTGAGGAGGGTGACGGGCGGTGTGTGCGTGCTTCATGGCCTTATTCAATTAAGCTCTCTATTCTTAATTTACTACTAAATCCTCCTTCCGTTTTCGGTTTCACGAAAAGTTTCGTTATGTTCTATGTTAGAAAATGTAGCCCATTTCTTCCCGGTCCATTGGCTACACCTTGACCTAACGTTTTTATGTTAGATGGTTTGGCTTACTGTGGCTCCTTTTTAGGGTTTGCTGAAGATGGCGGTATATAGGCTGTATTAGCAAGGACTGGTGAGGTTTATCGGGGTTTATCGATTACAGAACAGGCTCCTCTAGAGGGATATAAAGCACCGCCAAGTCCTTTGAGTTTTAGGCTGTTGCTAGTAGTACTCTGGCGAGTAGTATTGTTGTAATAACTACTAAGGTTTAGGGCTGAGCATAGTGGGGTATCTAATCCCAGTTTGTGTCTTAGCTTTCGTGTGTCGAAATACTTAAAGTCACTTTCGTGGTTTGTTTTTGTCCGAGCTAAAGCTTTCTACGGCATAGCTTAGATTTAACTTTATTGACGGAGGCTTCTAAACACGCTTTACGCCGTATATCTATTAACTTGGGTTAATCGTATGGCCGCGGTGGCTGGCACGAAATTTACCAACCCTAGGTTAGTGTAGCTTAGTCAAACTTTCGTTTATGGCTTAATTTTTATCACTGCTGTATCCCGTGGGGGTGTGGCTAGGCAAGGCGTCGTGAGCTACTGTGGTAGTGTGCTTGATACCCGCTCCTTCATTGTCAGTTAGTGATTTGAAGGGCATCTTCACTGGAATGCAGATACTTGCATGTGTAATTTCACTAAAAGCTAATAGAAAGGCTAGGACCAAGCCTTTGTGTTTATGGAGTACTGAATACTCATCTAGGCATTTTCAGTGCCTTGCTTTGGGTTTAAGCTACATTAAC